AATAAGATGCCTGAATAAAGGAATATCTTGATAGGATATATTAAGTAAAAAAATTACTCTTATTGTAAAATAAAGAATTAAACTTATCTTTGAAGATCAAAACTTCATGTGCATCTTACACTTTAATACAAAAAGATAAGCTAATTCAAGCTATTAGGTTCATACCCTAAACATAGAAGTAAAATCTTCTTCTTCTTAATCAATACAAATTCAACAAAAATAACGTTCATAAATACTATAATAATTGGGATTATAGTATCAATATGTTCAAACAGTTGAATAATAATTTGGGCTGGATTAGAAATCTCATTAATATCATTTATTCCACTTATGGAAAAAGAGAGAGTATTATCCACTGAATCTTCAATTAAATACTTTATTGTACAAAGAATCTCATCATCAATAATAATTTTAGGAATAATCATAAGAACAAAAAAAATTAGATGATTACTAATTTCTTATTCAATAATAATTAAAATAGGAGCAGCACCATTTAATACATGAATAATTAGAGTTTCAGAAGGACTCACTTACTTAAACTTATTTATTATGCTTTCAATCTCCAAATTACCTCCAATAATGATTATTAATTACAGAATAACAGAAAATCCAATAATAAGAATCTTATCATTAATTACAGGAGCTATAATAGGATTAAATCAAACTTCAACACGAAAAATTCTTACATATTCATCAATTTATAATTTAGGATTTATATTAATAATGACAAAATCAACATCAAACTGAATTTCCTTTTTAATAATCTATTCATTAATATTATTAATGACAATAATATTAATAAAAACATTATCAATTTCATACATTAATCAAATATCATTTAGAAATCAAAAAACAATTAACAAACTGAGACTATGAATCATATTAATATCAATAATAGGATTACCACCATCAATTGGATTTATTAACAAATTAATTATTATTGAATTAATAATTCAAAAAAGACAAATGGTAATAATTACAATTATAATCCTAACATCATTGTTAACTTCATTCTACTATATACGAATAACATTTTCATCATTTATATTCCAATCAATATCAATAAAATGACAAATAAAAATAAATAATAAAATATTATTGTCAATATCAATAATATCCATAATATTATCACCAATAATAATAACACTTAAATGCATCAGATAAATGAGGCTTTAAGTTAAATAAACTAATAACCTTCAAAGTTATAAAAATCAATAAAGATAAGCCTTAGGGCTTAAATAACCCATCATTGATATTGCAAATCAAGATTTTAATTAAACTACAAAACTTATTATTAGCAAGGTAAAACCTATAAATAAATTTACAATTTATCACCTATTAAACTTCAGACATACTAATATGCTTAAATGAATATATTCCACAAATCATAAGGATATTGGAACAATATACTTCTTATTAGGTATATGATCAGGAATAATAGGAATAATATTAAGAATATTAATTCGAATTGAATTAGCACAACCAGGACCATTTTTAACTAACGACCAAACATATAATGTAATTGTAACATCACATGCATTTATTATAATTTTCTTCATAGTAATACCAATTATAATTGGAGGATTTGGAAACTGATTAGTTCCACTAATAATTGGAGCACCAGATATAGCTTTCCCACGGTTAAATAATATAAGATTTTGATTATTACCACCATCTCTAATTTTATTAATTAGAAGATCTTTAGTAGAAATAGGATCAGGAACAGGATGAACACTATATCCACCATTATCATCAAATATAGCTCATTCAGGACCAAGAGTAGATCTAACAATTTTTTCTCTACATTTAGCAGGAGTATCATCAATTCTAGGAGCAATTAACTTCATTACAACAATTATTAATATACGAACTCCAGGAATAAAATTAGACCGAATACCATTATTTGCATGATCAGTAATCATTACTGCAATTCTTCTACTTCTATCTCTACCAGTATTAGCTGGAGCAATTACAATATTATTAACTGATCGAAACATTAATACAACATTTTTTGACCCATCAGGGGGTGGTGATCCAATTCTATATCAACATTTATTCTGATTTTTTGGACATCCAGAAGTTTATATCTTAATCCTTCCAGGATTTGGTTTAATTTCACATATTATTAATCAAGAATCAGGAAAAAATAAATCATTCGGATATATAGGAATAATTTACGCAATAATATCAATCGGGATTCTAGGATTTGTAGTATGAGCACACCATATATTTACAGTAGGTATAGACGTAGATACACGAGCATATTTCACATCAGCAACAATAATTATTGCAGTACCTACAGGTATTAAAATTTTTAGTTGAATAGCAACTATACACGGAATAACAACAGAATTAACAACATCAACAATATGATCAATAGGATTTATTTTATTATTTAATATAGGAGGATTAACAGGAATTATTTTGTCAAATTCATCAATTGACGTAGTTCTACATGACACATATTATGTAGTAGCACACTTTCATTATGTATTATCAATAGGAGCAGTATTTGCAATTATAGCAGGATATATTCAATGATATCCACTAATTACAGGATTAACTATAAACCCAAAATGATTAAAGACACAATTCATTACAATATTTACTGGAGTAAATATAACTTTTTTCCCACAACATTTCTTAGGATTAAGAGGAATACCACGACGGTATTCAGATTATAGAGATAATAATATAATATGAAACATATTATCATCAATAGGAAGAATAATTTCATTTATAAGAACTATATTGATAATCTTTATCTTATGAGAAAGAATAATATCAAAACGAATAATTTTATTCCCTAAAAATAATCAATCATCAATCGAATGAATACAAAAATATCCACCTCAAGAACATTCATTCTCTGAATTACCATCTACAAATATATTCTAATAGTGGCAGAAATCATGCAATGAATTTAAAATTCAATAATAAATAATATTATTTCATTAGAAATTAGAACATGAATAAATATTAACTTCATAAATAGAGCATCACCAATTATAGAACAACTTATTATATTTAATGACCACGCAATAATAATTATTACAATTATTATAATTACAGTATCATATATAATATTAACATTATTCATAAATAAAATAATCAATCGAAATTTGTTGGAAAGTCAAACAATCGAATTAGTATGAACAATTATACCAGCAATTATATTAGTATTTATTGCAATACCTTCTTTACAAATTCTATATATAATTGAAGAAACAAATAACCCACTAATTACCGTAAAAACAATAGGACATCAATGATATTGATCTTATGAATACTCAGATATAAAAAAAATTGAATTTGAATCATATATAAAACCAAACAATTTTATCTTAAATAAAGAATTTCGAGTACTAGAAACAGACAACCATATTATTTTACCATTTAATACACAAATTCGAATACTTATAAGATCAACAGACGTTATTCATTCATGAACAATTCAATCAATTGGAATTAAAATAGATGCATCACCAGGACGAATCAATCAAAGAAATATTATAATTAACCGATCAGGAATATTTTACGGACAATGTTCAGAAATCTGCGGATCAAATCATACATTTATACCAATCTCACTAGAAAGAATTAATATAAAATCATTCCTTAAGTGAATAAACAATACATAATTAAGTAACTTATAAACTAAAGTTTTGGTCTCTTAAACCAAAAAAGGAAAAATTTTCCCTTAATTAAAAGGTTTAGTTTAAAAAAAACATTAAATTGTCAATTTAAAATTACAGAAGTAACCTTTTATTCCACAAATATCACCAATATGATGATTAACTTTAATAATCATAATCACCTTAATAATAATAACAACAAATTCAATAATCTATTTCTTCTTAATAACAATAAATACAAAAAAAAAAAAAATAAAAAGAAAAATATTAAAATGAAAATGATAACAAATTTATTCTCAACATTTGACCCATGTACAGGAATATTATCAATTAACTGATTAAGAATAATAATTATAACAACAATAATACCAATAAAATTTTGAACAATAAACAATAAAATATCATTAATAATTAAAATAATTATAAATATAATAATTAAAGAAATAAAAATATTAATAAAAAATAAAGGATCAACCTTAATATTAATATCAATATTTATTTTTATCTTAATAAATAATATAATAGGACTAATACCATATATTTTTACAGCATCCTCCCATTTAATTTTTTCTTTATCAATAGCATTACCAATATGAACATCATTAATAATATATGGATGATTAAAAAAAACAAATAACATATTTAAACATTTAATCCCAACAGGGACACCATTAATTTTAATTCCATTCATAATTATTATCGAAACAATTAGAAACTTAATTCGACCAGGATCATTAGCAGTTCGATTATCAGCAAACATAATTGCAGGACATCTATTAATAGTATTATTAGGAAATAATTCAACATCAATATTAATAATAACAATTTCAATAACAGTAATCATCATACTAATTATATTTGAAACAGCAGTATCAATAATTCAATCATATGTATTTATAACTTTAAGAACACTTTATTCAAGAGAAATTTAATGAAAAATCACCCATTCCATTTAGTAGATAAAAGACCATGACCAATTACAGGATCAGTAGGATCAATAACCTTAACATCAGGAACAGTATTATGATTTAATAAAAACAACATATTATTAATAACAATAGGAATAATAATCATTTTATTAACAATATTACAATGATGACGTGATACAGTTCGAGAAGCTACATTTCAAGGAATACACACAATAAAAGTAACAAAAAGAATAAAAATAGGAATAATCCTATTTATTACATCAGAAATTATACTATTTATTTCAATATTCTGAGCATTCTTCCATAGAAGACTTTCACCAAACATAGAAATTGGATTACAATGACCTCCAACTAATATCAAATCATTAAACCCAATAAATATTCCCCTTCTAAATACAATAGTTTTATTATCATCAGGTATATCAATAACATGAGCACATAATTCATTAATTAATAAAAATTACTCACAAACCATTCAAAGACTAACAATTACAATTATATTAGGAATATATTTTACAATACTACAAATAATAGAATACTATGAAACAAGATTTTCAATTGCAGACTCAATTTATGGATCAACATTTTTCATAAGAACAGGATTCCACGGAATCCACGTTATTGTAGGAACAATATTTATTATAGTAAGAACACTACGAATCATAAAATTACAAATATCAAATAAACATCACCTAGGATTTGAAGCATCTGCATGATACTGACATTTTGTAGACGTAGTATGACTATTCCTATATTTATCAATCTACTGATGAGGAAATTATTCATTTAGTATATATAAAGTATATAAAGCCTCCAACTTTAAGGATTAACTATAAAATGAATAATAAATATAGTATTAATATTTATTATAGTAACAACCGCAATTACATCAACAATATCATTAATAATTATTATTTTTAAAAAAAAATCAATCATAGATAAAGAAAAAATATCACCATTTGAATGCGGATTTAACCCAATATCATTCTCACGAGTCCCATTTTCAATTCACTTCTTCATTATTAGAGTTTTATTCTTAATTTTTGATATCGAAATTATTATTATTTTACCAATAATTATTACTATTAAATCATCAATATTAATAAAATGACTAATTACATCAACAATAGTAATTACAATTTTATTAATAGGACTATATCACGAATGAAATAATGGACTACTTAACTGAACAAAATAGGATAATATTTAATTATAATATTTGATTTGCATTCAAAAGGTGTCAAAGACTTATCTTAACAAAGAAGTAAAAATTACATTTAGTTTCGACCTAAACCAAGGAATCATATTATCCCATGTTTTAATTGAAACCAAAATTATAGAGGTAACTTATTGTTAATAAGTATAATGATTAATAAATCCAATTAAAAGAGAAAATGAAAAGAAATAGCTGCTAACTAATTTCTTAAGCGGTTAAAATCCGTTTATCTCTTAAATCTATTAGTTTAAAATAAAACACTTTATTTTCAATAAAAAAATGACTAGAGTCTATAGATTATTTATAAATTAAAAACTTCACCAATATCTTCAATATTGTGCTCTAAATATAAGCTATATAAATAAATTATAATAAAAAATCAAATAAAAAAAGACAACAAAAAAATATTAAAACTATTAGTAAATACAATATATAAAAAATCTACTAATTTATAAAAATAATAAGAAAAACCATATCCACCATAATATTCACCTCATCTTATAAAACTAAACCCAGAATTAATTAAATAATAAAAACATTTATAAAAATAAAAAGAATATCTATTAATAAACCACATATAACCATTAAAATAATAAAAACTAATAAAAAAAAAATAAAAAGAGAACTTAAATAACTCAAAACCAAATCACAAACCAAAAAAAAAAGAAAAAAAAGATATTAACTTAACATATAAAGGTAAAAAAACAAAATCTAAATCATAATCTATTAATCACATAAATATACAACCAGTAAATAAAGAAAAAAAAACTAATATATAAATTCTAATCCTCATTAAATTCAAATCCTCATAAAAAAAAGAAAAACTAATAAACTTACAATCAAAAATTATTCTATAATAAAATAAACGAAATCTATAAACAACAGTTATCCCCAAACAAAAATAATAAACAAAAAAAGAAAACATATTAAATATATTAAAGATATAAACCTCAACAATAAAATCCCTAGAATAAAATCCAGATAAAAAAGGAACACCACATAAAGCAAAACTAGAAATATTAAAACAAGAAGTAGTAAAAGGTAAAAATTTACAAACAGAACCTATATAACGAATATCTTGATTATCACCCATATAATAAATAAAAATACCAGCACACAAAAAAAGTAAAGACTTAAATATAGCATGACTAATTAAATGAAAAAAAGACAAATCTACATAACCAGAAAAAAGACATCTAATTATCAAACCCAATTGTCTCAAAGTAGACAAAGCAATAATCCTCCTTAAATCAAATTCAAAAATAGCACAAAAGGAAGAAAAAAATATAGTAAATAAACCAAAAAAAAAAAAAAAAAAAAAAAAAGAATTTAATCCCATAAAAAAACGAATTAATAAATATACACCAGCAGTAACTAAAGTGGAAGAATGAACCAAAGCAGAAACAGGAGTTGGTGCAGCCATAGCTGCTGGCAATCAACTAGAAAAAGGAACTTGAGCTCTCCTAGTAAAACTAGAAAAAACCAAAATATAAACAAAAAACGAAGAATAATAACTATTATATAAAAAAAAATGCCATCTACCATAAGAAAAAGACCAACTAATAAAAATTAATAAACCAATATCACCCAATCGATTAATTAAACAAGTGATCAAACCAGCAAAATATCTTCTTAAAGAAGAATAATAAATTACTAAACAATAAGAAATTAAACCCAAACCATCTCAACCTAACAAAATTCTCAATAAATTAGGACTTATAATCATAAGAAATATTCTAAAAATAAATAAAAGAATCAAAAAAAAAAAACGAACAGAAGATAAACTTAATCCCATATAATCTAATCTATAAAGAATAACCATTGAGCTAATAAATAAAACAACAGAAATAAAAAAAAAACAAATTTTATCCAAATAAACAATATATAAAAAATCTACAGAATTAAAAGAAACTAAATTATATTCAAATACTAAAACATAATCCATTATACTAAAACATAATCCATTAAAACTAAAATATAAAAAAAAAAAAAAAAAAAACCAACACAAATAATAATTTATCTTTATCAAGATTTAAGGCTTAATAATTAAGCTTCTAAGACACCACAAATCTTTATTTTAAAATAAAATACTTAAATTTAAATAAATAAATCTAACAACAAAACAAGAAAAAACAAAGGAAATATATGAATAAATAAAACTAAATATTCAATAACAGAACCAAGTATATATCTATAACACCCATGAAACAACCCATGCTGAATATATCCAAATAAATAATATCTAAAACAAGCAACTAAAAAAGAAATTAATACAAGAAAAATAATTGATAAACTTCAATATCTAAGCATACTAATTATAATAAAAACCTCCCCAATAAAATTTAATCTAGGAGGACAACCTATATTAACACATCTAAAAATAAATCACATAAAAGACATTCCAGGTATAATGTTAATTATACCCTTTCTAACATAAAATCTACGACTACCTAAGCGACAATAACAAACATTAGCTAAATAAAATAAACCAGAAGAACATAATCCATGACCAATTATAAGAATAAAAGAACCAGTTAATCCAACAAAAGTTATACTCAACAATCCTATTAAACACATACCCATATGAGAAACAGAAGAATAAGCAATTAAACACTTAATATCAGATTGACAAAAACAAATTATTCTAATTAAAATTCTACCCCATAAACATAAAGAATATCAAATATATCTATAAAAATAAAAATGGCCATCAACTAAAAATATAAAACGAATAATACCATAACCACCAACCCTAAGCAATACACCAGCTAAAATTATAGATCCAGGTAAAGAAGCTTGAACATGAGCCTTAGGCAACCAAAAATGAACTATAAATATAGGAAATTTCACCAAAAAAGCAAAAACCAAACAATAATGAAAAAAAAAACTTAAGGAAAAACCATAATTAAAATCATAAAAAAATCTGCCATATAAATTATATATATATAAAATAACTAATAATAGGGGAAGAGATGCAAATAAAGTGTATAATAACAAATAAAATCCAGCAATAAAACGTTCAGGTTGATATCCTCATCCAAAAATTAATATCAATAAAGGAATCAATCTAAACTCAAAAAATAAATATATAAAAAATATACTTATAACAGAGAAAACAAAAAATAAAAAAATAAAAAGAATATAACAAGTTAAAATAAATAAACGAATATATAAAGGAGTAAAATAATTACCAGAAATAATAATTAAACAAAAAAAAAATATTGTTAAAAAAACAAATCAAAAAGAAAAATAATCATAACCAAACAAATATCTTAAATTACAAAAAAAATCAAACCTATAATTAAAAATATAAAAAATTATTAATAAAACAAAAGAAAACTGAGACAAATACAAATTAAAATAAAAAATAATAGGGACCAAAAAAATAATATAAAGTAAAATTATCATATAAATATTGAATTTAAATAATCATTACCATGACAACGAATTATAATAACAAGAACTCTTAAACCTAAAACACCCTCACAAACATAAAAACATATAAAAAATAAATATAAATAAAATGAACATTTTATTATTAAACAAAAAGAATAAACAAAAAATAATAAAGACAAAACAATAAACTCTATACTAATTAAAATAAGTAAAATATGCTTACGAACTAATAACAAAGATAATAAACTTATAACATATATATAAACAAAAAAAAAATAAAACATAAGTTTTAATAATTTAATAAAAATATTAGTTTTGTAAACTAAAATTAAGATAACCCTTTTAAAACATCAGTAAAATAAGTTAACCCTATATCCTAAATACCCAAAATTTAAATTTTAAATAAACTAATTACTGATATAAAAATAATAATAATAAAATTAATTATAATTATATCATCAGCTTTACCAACTATTAAATCACCTATACCAATAGGAATACTACTAATTACACAAACACTAATTATAACAATATTAATAAATAAAATTTGCTCTACATCATGATTTACATTAATAACATTTTTAATAATAATTGGAGGAATAATAATTATTATTATATACATAACAAGAATTACATCTAATGAAAAATTTAAAATAAACATTATAATTTCAATATTAATTATCATTTTAGTTACAATATCAGATGAACTAATAATTGAATTACAAATTAATGAAAATCAAGAAATAATTAACTTAATTAATACAGAAAAATTATCAATAATTAAAATATATAATAACAAATCAATACTACTTACCCTAATAATAATTTTATATTTACTATTAACTATAATTTCAATCTCAAAAATTATTAAACATAATAAAGGACCTTTACGATCAAAATATTATGAATAAACCTATACGAAAAAATAATATTCTAATTGAAACAATATCAAACTCAATTATTGACTTACCAGCTCCAATAAATTTATCTATATGATGAAACCTAGGATCAATTTTAGGTTTATGTTTAATAATCCAAATAATTTCAGGAATCATTCTATCTATACATTATAACTCAAGAACAGAAATAGCATTTAATAGAATTGACCACATTATACGCAATGTAAATTACGGATGAATACTACGAATTATTCATTCAAATGGAGCATCTTTATTTTTTATATGTATATTTATACATGTAGGACGAGGTTTATATTACGGATCATATAAAATAATTAAAACATGAATAACAGGAACATTAATTCTTCTAGTGACAATAGCAACAGCATTTATAGGATATGTTCTACCATGAGGACAAATATCATTTTGGGGAGCAACAGTTATTACAAACTTAATATCAGCTATCCCATATATAGGATCAACATTAGTATATTGAATCTGAGGAGGGTTCTCAGTAGACAAAGCAACACTATCTCGATTTTTTAGAATTCATTTTACACTTCCATTTATTATTATAATAATAGTTATTATTCATCTTACATTCTTACATATTACAGGATCAAATAACCCTATTGGATTAAACTCATCAATTGATAAAATTCCATTTCATCCATACTTCTCAATTAAAGATATAATAGGATTCTCAACAATTATTTTAATATTTATATTAATAACAATATCAAAACCATTTATCCTTATAGATCCAGATAACTTTATACCAGCAAATCCAATAATTACACCAATACATATCAAACCAGAATGATATTTCCTATTTGCATACGCAATTTTACGATCAATTCCTAATAAACTAGGAGGTGTAGTTGCACTATTCATATCAATTATAATATTAACTACAATACCAATTTCAATTAATAGAAAATTCAAAGGAATTCAATTCTACCCTATAAGACAAATTAATATTTGAACCTTTAGATCAACAACAATAATATTAACATGAATTGGAGCACAACCAATCACTCAACCATATGATATATTAGGAATATTATTAACAATTATATATTTTATGTTTTTTATTTTAGAACCTATTATTTCAAAAATATGAGATAAAATTATTAATTAAGTTATTTAGCTTATAATTAAAGCAAATATTTTGAAAATATAAGAAAGAATAATTTTTAATAACTTAAACAAAAAAAAATGATAAATATTAAATTGACAAACATTTTAAAAAAACAAAAAAAAACATTAAATTTAAAGACAATGGTAAATAGCACTTCCAAGCTATATATATTAACCTATCATAACGATAACGAGGAAATCTAGAACGTAATCAAATTATTAAAAAACACATAAATACAAGTTTAAAGCTAAAAAAAAAAGAATAAAAATCACCACCTAAAAATAAAATAACAGTAAATATACAAAGAAAAATAATTCTAGAATATTCAGAAATAAATAATATAGCAAATCCGCCACCTCCATATTCAACATTAAATCCAGAAACTAATTCTCTCTCTCCCTCAGAAAAATCATATGGAGAACGATTAGTTTCTGCTAAACAACAAGAAAATCAACATATAAATAATGGAAAACAAACAAATATATTCCAAACACCAAATTGAACAACATTAAAAATTATTAATCTATAACTATCAATTAAAAAAAAAAAACAAATTAAAATTAAAGAAAGAGAAACTTCATAAGAAATAGCCTGAGAAATTCTACGAATACAACCAATTATAGAATAAATTCTATTTGAAGATCAACCACAAATAATAAAAGTATATACACCAAGTCTTAATATACAAAGAAAAAATACTATACCATAACTAAAACTTACACAATTATACAAAAAAGGAAAAATAACCCAAATAAACAAAGAATAAATTAATATAAATAAAGGACAAATATAATAAATTAAGAGATTACAATTAATAGGAAATATATATTCCCTAATAAATAATTTTAGACCATCTCTAAAAGGCTGAAATAAACCTATATATCCTACCCTTATAGGACCTTTACGAAATTGAATATAACCTAAAACCCTACGCTCCAATAAAGTAAAAAAACCAACAGAAACCAAAACCATAATTAATAAAATCAAACTAGTTAACACAAAAATTATTAAATATGATAATAACCATTTAATTAAATCCTAAATTTAATACATAAAATCTGCCAATTTAACTAATTTTATTAAATATATATTATTCTAAATAAAACTTAATGGTCCTTTCGTACTAAAAAAATTAAAATATTTTAAGATAGAAACCAACCTGGCTTACACCGGTCTGAACTCAAATCATGTAAGAATTTAAAAGTCGAACAGACTTAATTATAGAAATTCTACCCCCTATACTAATCTTAATTCAACATCGAGGTCGCAATCTTAAATTTAAATATGAACTCCCCACTTAAATTACGCTGTTATCCCTAAGGTAACTTAATCTTATAATCAAAAAAATTGGATCAAATAAAACAACTATAAATGAAACATAAAAATAAAGTTTAAATTTACAATTCACCCCAAATAAAAATTTAACTAAAAGTAATATAAAATAAATAACCAAAATATACAAATTTTAAGTTCTATAGGGTCTTCTCGTCCCTAAAAATCAATTTAGCTTTTTAACAAAAAAATAAAATTCAAAATATATTAATAATAAAAATAATACTTCATATAATCATTCATACAAGTCCACAATTAATAGACTAATTATTATGCTACCTTTGCACAGTCAATATACTGCGGCCATTTAATTAAAAATCATTGAGCAGAATTTACCTTTAAATATAAAACTAAAGAAAATGTTTTTGATAAACAGTTGAGAATTATATTTGTCGAATTCATTTACTAATAAATATAAATTATACTAATTTAATCATTATTAAAATAAAAAAAAATTAAATACAAAATTATTATAAAAATATAAATAAAAAAAAATAAAAAAATAAGATAAAAATTTATTACAAACTAAAATATAATACTAATAATAATAAAAATCATATAAATAAAAATTATATAAATATATCAAGATTATCCCAAATATAATTAATTCCTAAATCAAGAAACCTTAATTCAATTAATTTATAAAAAAACCAGATAAATAAAAAAATGAATAATATATCACTACCATAATAAATTTTAACAATGTAATTCAACAAAAAAAATATAAAAATTATAAATCTTTAAATTTCGGGAAAAAAATACTAATTATTAAAAATTAATTAACCCTGATACAAAAGGTACTATAAATTATACTAAAATAATAAAAACTTAAACCTTATCAGTAAATAAAAATATATTAACAAAAAAAAATCAGTAAATAAAAATATATTAACAAAAAAAAATAAATAAATAAAGAAAGTTAATAATAAGAAAGGAAAAAATTCTTCAAGTTAATGTAAATAACAAACTTTATATAAGCTACATTCTAAAAAAAATTTATCCTTCCAGCTTTACTTTCCAGTAAAGCTACTTTGTTACGACTTATCTCATATTAAAGAGAGTGACGGGCGATATGTACATAATCCAGTGCTAATTTCAAAATAAAAAATGTTTAAAATTACTTTTAAATCCAATTTCAATATAATTAAAAATAAATATAAATCCATAATAATATAATAATAAATGTAACCCATATAAACCTAAAAAAAACTGCACCTTGACCTAATATTAACCTTAATAAAGAAAAAGAAAATAAATTCTAATAAAACATTCAAATATAGAGATATACAAATATAATATTAAGGTAAAAATATATCGTGGTTTATCAATTAAAATACAGGTTCCTCTAAAAAGATAAATTACCGCCAAATTCTTTGAATTTAAAGAACAAAACTAATAATAATCAAGTATAAAAATTTACCTCTTAAATAATAGGGTATCTAATCCTAGTTTAAACAAAAGAAATCTTAATTAATATAAAGAGAAAATTATAAATTATAAATTCCACCTAAATAATTAAAAAATAAACCCAAACCAAATTAATAAATAACAAACTTAAAATATTAATTTAAATAAACTGTATAACCGCGAATGCTGGCACAGTATTAATCAAATTTAACTATTTATTCCTAAATATTAACTAAATATAAATAAAACTTATTACTAAATAAAAAAAATTAAATATATATATATATAATAAATAAATAAAACAAATAAAAGAAACAAGAATCAAACTTCTCACTCAAATATTGGAAAAAACCAAATCGGCTATAACAAATTTCCTCCCCAAAAATTGAATACTGAGCAGCAATAGTGCACTCTGATTAAAAATATTTATATATGATACGAGATAATTTAAATAAATTAAAATAGCCTATTAAATTGGGTAATAGACAAAATAAATACTTAAATTAAATAAGTTAAAACAAGTTTAATCAAGTAATATGTTAAATTGGGTAACATATTACTATAATTAAGAATTAATGAAACTTTAAACTTTCATGGACCACTTTCTACATATTAAATATTAAATTTTAAACCATCGGCTACCACTTTTTTTACAAATAAAAACAATTCGAATTATTAATAATCATAAAATACATTAAGTATAATACATATTTATTGTAAAATAAAAATTTACTTAAAAATAAAACAATCTAAATTATTAATTATCATAAAAGTACATTTAGTATAATGCATATTTATTGTAAAATAAAACTTACTTAATAATAAAACATAAATAAGGTTTAATTAATAAGAAATAATTAATAATAATATTATAATAACCAAGATAAGTAAAACAATCTTCTTTCTTTTTTTTTTTACTCTAAAAAGAAAGAAGATTGTATATATTATCAAGTTATTATCATATTTAATATATATATAATAAGTTTTTATTTACTATTAAATCTACTTCTCTATAGTATGAGAGTAGATTTAATAATAAACAATATAAAACAATATATATGTATAAATACTTAATTAAATTAATTAATTATTATAAATTCAAATATAGATAAATATAAATAAAAAGAATTAATTTAAAATAATAATATTAAAAAATTATAAGGTAATTAATAATAAACGTTCTAAAAAAATTAATGATATATAATGACATATAAGATGATGAAAAAAATATAATCATATTAAATATTATGTAATTATTCAGTATAATTATATAAAACGAACTTATTAATTAAGTTATTAAATACG